TCATACTCATTCAATTGGAAGATTTGATCCAATTCAAAAAAATTATGCTTCGCGACTCCATAATCCCGTTTTTATTCAATTTCGAATTGACCTCTGGGTACAAATCGCGAGAATGTATATTCTTCCTCAAATATGCTATTGAGAGAAAAAGGATTAAACCTTTTTTAAGAAATAAAGTTTTTGGGGACCGGAATATGAAAAAACCGAAGGACCCCTTAACTATTTAAGTTATTAATCGAACGAATCACACTTTTACCACTAAACTATACCCGCTACATATTCATTATTATATATGAATGGACCTTTTGTCGAACAAAAGAATGAGAGACAATTAAGCTAGCATCAGACTCATGAAAATTCTAGCGCTGACACTTCGTCTCACTGGGGGTACTTGAAAAAATAGGCGAAGAATAGAAGGCAGCTTATTTAATTTAAATAAAAAAATCATACATAACATAATATAATAAAGTGAAAAGTTATACTTTATCGTTTGCTGGAAGTCATTACTGACACTCCCGAATCGAAGGAATTATTGAAGCTGAACCATAAAAATGACGAATTCTGCATTTCTTTTTTCGTTTTCAACTTCCCTTTTAACTGCCGGATTTTATGAATTTGAGTTCGGATTTATTGGATCTCAAATTTTAAAATAAAGCTTGTCCCTTGAAGAAGTAAATGAGTTATGTTATATATGTTATAACATATGTGTGTTTCCTTTTTGATATTATTTAATATCAATATATGTATGTGCCCTTTTCCACTTAAGTAACTAAGTAAATTGAGAAAAAAAATACTAATAACAAAAATATTTAAAACGTGAAAAAATATTCATATTCTATAGTTCTTATAGTCTTAATAATACTAAGAAATGACACTTCTATCATAGGAATGGAGATGGAAACTGCCTTTGCTGTTGCTTCAATAACAAGTATTTTTGATTTGATATCAAATCAAAAATAATGAAATTGTTTGATCTATGAAATGATTCATCAGAACAAAAGAAGTAATGTAATGGCCCGGCCAGTACTTAACCAGGCCGGGGGGATAAACCTTTCTTACAAAATCCAAGAAGTGAAGTTGAAGTAAGGTATTCTTTCTATATCTATTCTATTGGAGATAAGGCATCCCTTTCAAATCATTATCTAAATTAAATTACTGATCAAATTCGTAGATAAACCTTATCCATTTTTAATTTTAATATATTTAATATTTTAATATATTTAATTTAAATATAAAATATAATATAATAATAATATATATTATATTTATATTATTTATATCGTTATTTTATCCTTATAATCTAACCTTAATAATTCTTATAATATAAATAATATAAAGTAATAAAGAAAGAAAACGGTTTTTTTTTTCAATCTTTTTTACTTCACGTGTCGCGTCACATAAAAAAATTTTCAATTTTGAATTGGGAGAGATGGCTGAGTGGACTAAAGCGGCAGATTGCTAATCCGTTGTACGAGTTATTTGTACCGAGGGTTCGAATCCCTCTCTCTCCGCTCTCTCTGATCACTTCAGACTCTCGAATTTGAAAAAAATTTCGATCCCTTGATTTTTTCATCAAAAGTAAAGAAAAACTCAAAATCTTTTTTTTTTTATTCCTCACGTCCAGGATTACGGCCCGGATCGTTAGATAAGAATCCGAAGATGAACAGAGAAACAAAAAATATCACTACTGTGTAAACGAAGAGTTTGAGAGTAAGCATTACACAATCTCCAAGATTTTTTTTTGGAAAAAGGAAATAGATTGCCCATTTTTTATCACATACACTATTTTGACATAACGCCCCAAAAAATGAAGTCTTTTCTTGCAAAAAAAAAAGAATTTTCACGAATTTATTTGGAATACAAGAAAAGAAAGATTCTGATTCCTTCATTACCAAAAATTTTTGGCCATATCCATTGTTGGGTATTGTGGGGTCCTTAGAAAGTCCTTGTTTACTGGAAGGTCAGAACGAGGAAATAAGTTGATCAAAATTTATCACCGCGGTCATTCAATTCAATATACAAGAATTTCCATTTTAGAATCGAGGGTTCATAATGTAAAACTTATCTGATCTTATCAATTTTTAGAATTTTTTTGGATAAATCATGAATTTTGCAGAGTAGTAAAGATTTTATCGAAAACTTACAGCGGCTTGCCAAACAAAGGCTAAGAGAAAAAATAGTAGAGGTATGACAGGCATAACATCTACGATGGGATTGAAAAAGGCATAAGCCTCGGGCAGTTTGGCGAAGAAAAAACTACTCGAATAAAGGGTAGAATTAAGACAGAGACAGATTAAACTAAAGATATTAAGCATAACAAACATTTCATTCTTGTAGATTAGAAAATTTGATTTTGGTTGAGTTTTTTTTTTATGAGGGAAAAAATGAAAAGGCGGGTCAAAAAATCCTTCCTTTTCTTCGAACTCTCCCAAATCCAAAATCTTTCCTTTCATTCTCAAATGAGAATACAAGGAATTATAGTTTCATACAATATCTTAATTGAATTTTATGTAATGATCAATAATTTGTTTATTCTATATTTACATGTGTTGAATCCTAGCAACAATGTATTTCATATGTATTTGGGTTGGGATTGACGAATGACCAATACCAATATTAGTCTTTATTAGTGTCGAATATAAATCTAAATGGGGCGTGGCCAAGCGGTAAGGCAGCGGGTTTTGGTCCCGTCACTCGGAGGTTCGAATCCTTCCGTCCCAGATCGTCTTCATCAGAAACGAAAGATTCTTCTCTTTAACAACTTTTTGGATATAATGTGATCCAACCCTCTGTTCTGAATTCTAGGAATAATTCGTAGAATTATATCTTTTCTTTCGTTTGGTTTCTCACAAACGCGATCGAGTGCACGGGTAGAAATAAAGATATTTCTTTTAATTCCAAATTCAAAAAAGAATTGGGGGAGCATTCCCATTCAGAGTATGCTTGTACTACTCATATTCATATTGAAGTTAGTTACTTATGGAAGCTTTGTGTTCCATATCCGTGAAATGTGAATTCTAACATGATGCATTCTGAATCGAAATGGAAAAAGGCCCCTTTTTCTATTCCATTCCCAAGGGGGCCTAAAGAAAAATAAATAGTGTATCCCAATTCCACACTTTATTTTATGTGGAGACTAAAGATTACGTAGTTTTTGGTATTAATTTCATTTCATGGTTCGTCTTAAAACTTCTAAGAAAAAAAATAAGAAAAACGAATTGATCTGGATCCCGTTTTTTTTTGAATTTTATCTTATATCTTATTCAAATGAATATCAATGTAATGTAACGATTGGATGGATGAAAATTTATATATTCTATGGAATTGGCGGAAAGATTTTGGAACCTGAAGTAAAACAAAATCTGTCTGTATACTGTATAATATAATAATATAAAAATAATATAACAAGATAATAAAAAAAAAAGAACAAGTCCTATATTATATAATTATATATATTATATAATATATATATTATTGTATTGTTCAGTAACCGCGGTCCTTTGGTTAAGTCAATAAGGGTCTGTGATTCTTTAAATATCCATGATTACCTCCGGTAAGAATTGTTCGTTGTATATGATGGATACGAAAAGATTAGATTCTTCTTATTCTTGATTCTGATTTTCTCTTTCAGATGAAAGAAAGAATTGAAAGAAAAAATAACGACTTTAATCTTACCTTACACGAGGCCTTTTCTATTCATGAAAACAAAAAAGGATTTGAATCTTCATTTTAGAGAAACTTCTGGCCTTTTCGAGTCATTGAAATAGTTTATATTTGGTTAATAACTGATTTTGTTCCGGAATTTCCAATCCATCCGGGATTAGATTGGAAATCTATTTCTATTAAAGGCTGTTCTTTTGAAGTTTAGAATTTTTTTGTTCGAGAAAAATGGGATCTTTTTCATGATTCACCATCCCGAACAATCTGTTGAAGATGTAAATAAGACTTAAGTAAATTCGTTTATTCGTCTTTTTGAGAAATCTGTTTCATTCATATGATAGAATATGGGGCGAAATAACTTAAATCCTTTCTAAGACTTTTCCGGATAACTATTTATCTATCCATAGATACATAAAAGGTATTTATATACCGTTGAGCCAATGACTATTCATGATTCCATCTTGAATCAATTCCATACCGGTTCTAAATTTAATTAGAGGAATGTTATGGTAAAACTTCGTTTGAAACGATGTGGTAGAAAGCAACGTGCGACTTGAAGGACATGATTCGTTGTGGATTCTTACATCCACCATTTTCTATAGGAATGAAGATGCTCTTGAATCGACATAGTTTGTTCTGTTCTTGCTAGGAACCTAATTTGTGTTGGGTTGGTAAATAGGAATAGTACACGATGGAGCTCGAGCAAAAAGTATTGATTCATTTATCGGGAGGAAGAATCTAGGGTTAGTAACAATAAATAAGTTAGACCAACTTTGTAAGTATATCTTCAATATAGAAATCGAAGGGTTAAAATCCGAACAAGTTTGAAATGCAAAATGAAATAAAAAAAAGTCAAACAAATTTGTTGGAATTAGGAAAACTTTTTCGATTCAAATTTAAAGTGCATTATATTACAAGGGAATCAATCATTCGTATTATCGTTCTATAAGAAAGAAATAACAAAAAACAAAAGGTATGTTGCTGCCATTTTGAAAAGGAATAAGGATCACCGAAGTAATGTCTAAACCCAATGATTTTACAAAGCAAAGAGAAAGGATTCCGGAACAAGGAAACACTATTTTCAATTGTCTCAATAATTTTACTAGAATGAGGAGTAAAAATAGATTCGAGACGAGACAAACAAAAAAGGTTAGAGACGACTCAAGAAATGTCTAAGGATTTACTTTACCTTCGAACTTTTTCCGAATTACCCAACTTGAGTTATGAGTATGAATGATATTTCTTTTTTTTCTGTAAGTAAGAACAAAAAACGACTAAAATCATAGTCCATGATTTTTTGGATCTATTTGCTATTATATACAGAAATATTCGAATTTAAATCGTTTTTTCTCGAGCCGTATGAGGAGAAAACCTCCTATACGTTTCTAGGGGGGGGTATTATTTATCTACATCTATCCCAATGAGCGATCTATCGAATCGTTGCAATTGATGTTCGATCCCGAAGAGAAGGAAGAGATCTTCAAAAAGTAGGTTTTTACGATCCGATACAGAATCAAACTTATTTAAACGTTCCCGCTATTCGTTATTTCCTTGAAAAAGGTGCTCAACCTACAGGAACTGTTCATGATATTTTAAGGAAGGCAGAATTATTTAAAGAAAAAGCTTTGTAAAGAAATAAACAACAAAAAAAAAAGAAAGGTAACTAGTATCTATTTTGGGTAATTATTTACCCAAAATTTGCTTTTTTCTTGTTCTATTCATACTTTTTTATTTATTTTTATTGTTGTTGTGGAAATCCACCAACAAACAAAGGACGAACCTTGCTTATTGTACCTCTATTGATTGAATAAACCCGACATTTTTCTGTACCTTTTTTTTCATCTAAATTTCTTATTTATGTTGTGCCAATCCAACACAAATCCTTATTTGATTTACTTACTAATTAATTGAATTTGTTCTCTCAACATTCCACTCATATTGACAATGGTGTATCGAACAAATATAATTCGATCGTAGATAAATGGATCCATTTATTTTATTCCGACCCCCTGTTGGTTTTTCCTTTACTTCAGTCAAATGATGGGTTTGCTGGATTTACTGTTATACAATACAAGATGTATTTTCTTAACGAAAATAAAAAATTTTTAGAAAACGGGTGGTCTGTATAAATTTTGATATTTCTATTGGAAATCCTTTTAATCCGATCTGCTCATTTTGTTATTTTGGTGTTTATAATTGATCCTCAAAATTTTCCTTTATATTTCTTGTTAGTTCAATGGTTTGACGTAGTTGTACAGTGCGATGCAATTCAATTGATTTTTTTTTTTTCGATCGTATCTACATATCATATTTGTCTGGGTTGCTAACTCAACGGTAGAGTATTCGGCTTTTAAGTGCGACTATGATCTTTTACACATTTGGATGAAGCAACGAATTCGTCCAGACTATTGGTAGAGTCTATAAGACCGCGACTGATCCTGAAAGGTAATGGGTGGAAAAAACAGCATGTCGTAATAATAAGAAGAAAATGGAATTTCTTCTTATATTCTTATTATTTTTAGTAGAATTTTGAGTTGATTCCTACCGGATTATTCCCATTTTTTTTTTTTTTTGGAGGAAGACAAAAGAAATTCACATTTACAGTTGGGTCTAGTGAATAAATGGATAGAGCCCCACGGCTCCAATTCTGGTAAAAAAAAAGCAATGAGCTTCTATTCTTATCTTAATTTGAATAATTACCCGATCTAATTAGACGTTAAAAAAAATTAGTGCCTGATGCGGGGAAGGGTTCTCCTGTGAGTGGTCCTTTAATTCTTTTTTTTTTTTTTTAATCCTAACTATTCTCTATTATGGATTGGAAACGAATGTGTAGAAGAAAGAGTATACTGACAAAAAGAATTTGTTCCAAAGTCAAAAGAGCGATCGGGTTGCAAAAATAAAAGATTTTTGAACCTCTGGGAATTATAACGAAGATAAACCCATTGGATAGAAGAGGAGAGGAAAAATATCTGTTGATTGGACTACCTGTTTCCGGGGTATATATTTTTTTCCATACATAATACATACTCTGTTCTGACCATATTGCACTATGTATAATTTGATAACCAAGAAATGCCTACTGTTTCTGGTTAAAGTAGAAATGTAAGTCAATGGAAGAATTACAAGGATATTTAGAAAAGGATAAATCTCGGCAACAACACTTCCTATATCCGCTACTCTTTCAGGAGTATATTTATGCACTTGCTCATGATCATGGTTTAAATGGTTCGATTTTTTACGAACCTGTCGAAGTTTTTGGTTATGACAATAAATCTAGTTTAGCACTTGTAAAACGCCTAATTACTCGAATCTATCAACAGAATTATTTGATTTCTTCGGTTAATGATTCTAACCAAAAGAGGTTCGTTGGGCATAACAATTTTTTTTATTCTCATTTTGATTCTCAAATGATATCAGAAAGTTTTGCAATTATTGTAGAAATTCCGTTCTCGCTGCGATTAGTATCTTTTTTCTCCGAAAAAAAAGAAATACCAAAATATCATAATTTACGATCAATTCATTCAATTTTTCCCTTTTTAGAGGACAAATTATCGCATTTAAATTATGTCTCAGATATACTAATACCTCATCCCATCCATATGGAAATCTTGGTTCAAATTCTTCAATGCTGGATTCAAGATGTTCCTTTTTTGCATTCATTGCGATTCTTTCTTCACGAATATCATAATTGGAATAGTCTTCTCATTACTCATAAAAAATCTATTTGTGTTTTTTCAAAAGAAAATAAAAGACTATTTCGGTTCCTATACAATTCTTATATATTTGAATGTGAATTTTTATTAGTTTTTTTTCGTAAACAATCTTCTTATTTACGATTAA